GGCTGGTAATACCACTTAAGGGCGGATAGACCGTCCACCCAGTGCCGCTACCCACTTCTACTAAGGCGGAGCTTAATAGGAGCAAGAGACTTGGTGGCAACAACCAGAATGAAATATTATTTAATCGTGGAAATGCCATGTCAGGTGCACCTATCAGAATCGGAACAAACCAATTACCAAATCCACCTATCATCGCCGGCATAACCATAAAAAAGATCATTAAAAAAGCGTGAGCCGTTATTAAAACATTATAAAGTTGATGATTCCCACCAAGAATTTGATCGCCGGGTCGTGCTAATTCCATACGAATCAGTACTGAGAAGCATGTGCCCATCACTCCAGCAATAGCACCGAAGATGAAATATAGAGTCCCTATATCCTTGTGGTTAGTGGAGAACAGCCATCGAACCAGATTTGTCATAAAATTGAGATTCTTTCGTTTGCTTCCTTATCAGAGGGGGGCCCCTTAGGGAGCGGGGCTTCTTTATTGAAAAGGGAAAAAAAGAATCATTTTCTTTTGTTTCTTGCTCTCCCAATTCAGGAAGACGGAAATCGCCGGTTGGATTGGTCCAACCAAGAAAGACATGGGAGTCTTTGGGCATTGCTTGAGTCGAGTTAAGTAAAGCAGCCTGGCTACATCCCCCTTCACACTTTTATAGGGTCGCCCCAATAAGAGGGTGAATGATGATTGCGCATCTCGAAAAGCGCCTTCACACCAATCCCGTATCTACGAGATCCACTCTATTCTAGAACGCTAATTCTGCCGTCTGCAGGTCCTCTCTTCAATCTTCACGCAAAAGCAACGAAACCCCCTCGCAAAGGAGATGCTCATTTCGACCCAATAACTTTGACTCTCGCCCTGTCGAGGCCCGAGTAATTTGATATGGAAGGAACTTGTGTGTTAAGCATAGAGTCTTGTTATTCTCGTTTGCCGCGCACATTTCATTCATGAAAATGAATGTCGTAAGTGAAAAAGATCTCTTTTTAACAAAAAAGACTTTGATTTGCCAGCCTTAGCCGAAGAAGACTGTTCGTATAGTAGTAGGTTTGAGAACCGGCTCAGAAACATGCCCGCTAAGAAAACAGCCTTCTCGTGTCAGTGAAAAAGAAAAAAGTTTGTGATCTTTCCGCTGAAATCATATACCTCGATAGGTATATGATTTCAGTTCTCTTGTCAAGGAAAGAAAGACTAAGAAGTAAAGGCGGACAACGAGGCGCAGATAGCAGACTTGCCTCAAGACAGGAACATAGCATAGAAAGATTGCTCCAGACTAGTTAAGTAGTTGAGTCCGGCTACTTACTTTAGATCACTTTCATCCGCATCTCTTTCTTCGCTAAAGCCCTTCTCTTATGCCGGGTCTGGGGGAGAAAGTAAGGAAAGAATCTTTTTCAAGACTTTTCCAGATTCAACATAATCCTCGTATTATTTGCCGTAGTCTTCAAAATGGTATAACCACTTACTGGGCCCTCTTTGCACTGTCACACCACTATTTAGTGTGGTTGGCGACTGAGTTAACTCTTCCTCAGAACCGGCCTTTCACCCGTTATGCGGTGCTCGGTGATGACATAGTAATTGCCGACCCGAAGGTGGCTGGTAAGTATAAGGAAATGTTGGGAAAATAGGGAGTTTCAGTGGGAATGAATTTCCCCTAATGGAACCCTAGAGTTCGCTAAGAAGTATTGGGTGAGAGGAATCCAAAAGGATCTCTCCCCGATATCAATACGGGCTCTACTCACAGTTAGGTCGACACTGGGCCTCACGCAGCTAGGGGATCTATATAAGATCTCTAATCCGAATGTATTATTTCGGTTAGCTGGTGCAGGTTACCGAGTCTATACTCTTCTCGTCGTTCTCCGCGATGGGAGAGATTATGGATTGCCGCTACGAAGCCCCCGGGTGCCTCTCAGCTACCGATTGAATGAATTGATTGGTCGGGGACGACCCATCAATCCCTATCTTAAGGGACTATTAGTTGAGAGGCTCAGACGGGAACTCAGACCTAAAGAACTAAGGCTGATCCCCGATGAGTTGGTGTTTGATGGAGAACGGGAAATCCTGGAACGCACGTTGATCTATAATTGGGTCAAGCAGTTCCTTGGCTTACTAATGATCACTTCGAGAAGAACCTATTTGAAAACAGTCTAATGCCACATCTGACTCAACAGCTCCTTCTTCCTTAGAATGGCTTGTGCAATTGAACACGAATCGCTTGGTTTAATCAATAGTATAAGGAAAATGGCATAGAATGTGCTGTTGTCGCATGAATAGGAATAGGTTGTTCAAGAAGTGGTTGCATATAGTTGAAGGAGTTCTTTGACAGAGCTGAAAGTAAATGGGCAAATAGGTTCTTTCGGATCTCTAGCCAATAGCAAACGATGTCGAATAGCTAGCTCATAGCGTCCGATTTGTGGTATAAAGAGAGGATGAAGACAAAGACAATAACTACAGGAATGGCTTAGGCATTCCGTCGAATCAGCAGTAGTTAGGGGAATGGGATTGCTGTTTTCGGCTTTGCCATTCGAATTTGCTCTTAGAAAGGTAACTATCATCTCAGATAAGGCGACGGAAGGGAATGATTTCACATTAGTAAGGCTAAAAGAGGAACTCAAAGTAAAAACTCGACTTTGTCTTGCACACTGACTTCCATCGTATAGAGATTTCCCACTGTCTGTGTCGATACCAGAAACTACGACTGAAACCTACACCGCTAACGAAGGGAAAGTGATTGCCTACTTTCTAGTCCGTGTTTACCTTTTGATATGTCTGTTTTTTTATTAAGTGCATGTTCCGTAACCCTTTTTTAGCGGCTCTCCCTCTTTCCTTACCAACATGCTTCATCCTCTCCAACTGAAGTACCGCATCGACAGGCCCCTCCTTAAGTTAAGACACCTCACCTTAGCCAACCCAGAAGGCAAGACATCTCGCATCGCTAACCTCTCTTTTTAGGCGTGGGTGGTCCGTCCTATCCTATCCCTCTGTTAGAAAGAAAAGACACATCTCGCATCCGACACGACACCGCTTCTTTTTCTTGTTAGGCCAGGGTTTCTTTCCCTATCTATCTGATATCGGATATCGCTAACCTCTCTTGTTGGGCCAGGTTCTCTTTCCTCTATCTGGGTTAGTCCAGGTTCGTTATCAAGTTCCAGTTAAAATTTCGATTTTCGCGTATATTGATGTGATTGTTCCGCAAGTCGACATGAAACTCGCTAGCATGGAATTGCAACAATAAGGAATGAAGGTTCCGGTTGCAGTAATAGATGTCTCAAAGCTAGACTTGAAGCATGCTTCAAGTGGGAACTGTCTCATCCATCTGAGCAGGACAACTGAATGAATGCCGCTGACCAGCGTGACCGGTCGATTAGTGGCCATGATTAAGACGCACATAAACCGAGCTATTCACGGGGAAAAAGGTCAGAGGGCCATATTGGAATCGTGGCCATCAACAAGCACTATGTCTTCCTTATTATAATATGGGATAATAGAAAGGAAGCTTAGTGAATGTTTAAACTCTTACTTGATTACGGTGGGCAGGTTGTTGTATTCACAAGTGGATGGCGCTTGGACATACAGAGGGAATGGGTGATTCATCGAGCTGGAACTCTCGTAGAACACTACGGTGAGACCAACTCCAGCCGGTATCCTAGCGGAATGTTGAAAGCAATGGTGGGCTCACTACGAGTTGAGTAAGCTTTTTGTTTAGCTTGAGGACAAGTATAAGCTGTAAGCCACTAAGTCAAGAAAGGGCTACTTAGATACTGAGATACTGCTTTTCACTCAAGAGTTGTTTCCCCCTTTCTAGTTGTGTACAGTAGTACGATAAGGAATATTATTAGTGAGGCAGTCTACTCGCCACGAGCGCTTGCTGCGCAAAGTAAGTTCGAAAAGCGCAGTATCTATTGGTACTTAATTACAGAGAGCAATTCGGACTTGATGCAATGGTGGCGGAGATCAAGATCACTAAGCCAGTTCTTTGCCTTGCTCTACGCAAAGCCCCACCCAATCAGTCTGCTATACACCGTAGCATCAACAAGATCGCCATCCATGTCATGAGTCAAACCGTGATTTTGCTCAATAGGAAAGTGACATGGTTTGCATCCCATCATTCAGCTTTTTGATAAAACATCGAGTGCATACTTCCTCTGAGAGAGTCAAATACCATTGTTCGATCTCGCCACTTCGATGCCCCGAAAATACTTCAACTTTCCAAGATCTTTTATATCCAATTTATCTCTTAGCTGCTTTTTTTTATATGATATAGCTTCTGCATCATCCCCAGTAACAACAATGTCATCGACATAAACAATAAGAATCGCTATACCTGAGTTCGTCTTCTTAGTAAAGAGCGAATAGTCCGACGCAGCACGCTTGAAACCAGCTCCTTCAAGGCCTATCTTTAAGCTAAAAAACAAGAGTTCCGGGCCTTTGGATGTTTATGCTACGTCCACATCTCGAAGTTGAAAAAAGAGTTCTTCGGTATCTTAAGTGTCCCCTGGAAAAGGTATTTGATATGCCTTTAATAGACATCCTCTTGTTTCTGCCTATGAAGATGCGGATTGGGCCGGCTCGCCGACAGACGGATAGGAGGTCTACGACTGGATACTGCACTTTCCTATTTTTAGGTGGAAGTCACGTGGAAGAGTAAAAAGCAAACAGTTGTCGCACGGTCGAATGCAGAAGCAGAGTATAGAGCAATGGCTTGTGAGCTTATTTGTCTTCAAACCTTACTAAGTGAGCTTGGAGTTGAGGTCTCTCATCCTATGATAATATTCTTTTAAAATGAAGCAGCAACTCACATTGCCTCTAATCTGGTTTTCCATGAGCGAACCCTTAAAGTCGCCTTAGAGCATTTTTCCTTGTCTTGACGGGTGGAAGTGAAAGAGGCTGGAAAGTACGAAGCAGGTTCTATGCAATTGAGCTCGACTGAAAGGAAGATTACTTACGAGCTACATACTTTCAGTGAGAAGGAGATAGGTACGTAGCCTTGCGCACTAGGAGTTTGAATATGCCCAGAGTACAGCGCAACTTAGACCTTAATGGACGAGAGGCTCTTTCTTACTTATTCTCGAATCCCCTGCTCTTAGAGACTCGTACAAAGAAGAAAAGAAGTGCCATCCGAGAGTCTTCTTCGTCTTCTGCTGGAACTGTTTTCTCTAAAGGTAGTGAAGTGAGCCGAGGAGAGGAAGCATCCTGTTCACCAATCCGATCTTCTTTCAGAAGCTGGTAGAGAATAGGCTGTGATGCCAGAGGAGAGAGAATTTCTTTTGTTGAAGAAGCTTAAAAAGAAGCTCTTGCTCATGCCGGTGCAGATGAATAAATATGCTGTTTAGCTTGGGACTAGGGCTTGTGATCCTTCTCTTAACGGTAGAACAAAAATAACAAAGGAGCTCTCCTATCCTAAGCAAGCAGCGGAGTCGTAGACCATTGCTTTAATGAAAGACGGGATGGGTTCCTTCTGATCCTAAGCTGTGAACTCATGGTCAAATTCCGAGGTGGGCTTTCCCTTCTCTATGGTAGCATGGTCTTCTCCTAGGGTTTCTCTTGGTGGAGGAAGGGCTACTGGAAGCCTAGAAGGAAAAGAAGTCTGGGCTGGGGAACGAAGTGACTTACGGGATTAAATAAAGCGAGGGAAAGAAGAAATGCGATGTAAAGGTAAGATCTGTCTTTTAGCAGTCGATCTTGACTTCTTCTTATCTCTTTCTTCAGAAGTAAAAACTTGAGAAAGAGAGGCGGGAAGCTGCTCAACTTGTTTTTCCGTAGTGAGCGCGTATCAGTCTCTAAAGTAATCGGTTGAACGCGGTCTAGGTAGAAGTGTTCCTGCGCTTGTGCCGGAAGTCTTTAATACTTTATTGATGCTAGGGAAGGGAGTAGCTATTGAATAGAATCAAGTTCAGCAGTCCAGGCGGGAGGAGTAAATCCGTAATTCCCGTAGTTCCAGAGGCAGGAAGCGCAAAAAGCTGTCAACAAGGGCAGTACCGGGGGAAGGAAGCAGATGGAATCCAGCCGGACAAGCACTGGCTTTCGGCAGACTAGCTCGCTGCTCCAGATAACTAATACAAAGAAATAAGAATAAGAATGAATGTCACGTACGGCGCTGCCGAAGGAGCTCTTGAAAGAGCCCACCTCGGATACTAAAGAAAGGAGTGGCTAGACAGGCAACTTCACTCCGTGCATCCTTTGGTTGTGAGCCCCGCCTAGAGTGAGGCGCTAAGGGAAGGGCGTAGCGTTAAATCTGCCTCGCAGCTCGTAGAGGACCTTCACGCGCAATCACACTGTCTCATGCAGTGTTCCCGCAATCTCAGTCCAGTTCAGTCTTCCCACATATGGCTTGGTGGAAAAAGTTCCTTGCCCTGTAGTTAGAAAGGATAGCTATTCAATCACAGTAAGTTTGCCGCACCGGTGCTTGCTCGCTACAGCTCTATCATGCCGTAAACACCCTCTGTCTAGCCACCAAACTCAACGAAATAGTTGCCATCAATGGTATTCACCACCCACGTCGGCCAAGGTGGCTTTTTGCCCTAAATCAATTGGCTTTACGACTGTTTTTGAGTTTGTTGAGCATGACGAGCTAGTCAGTATCCCGTCCCGGGTTTTCCCTTCTATTTAGCTTAGTTCTAGAAGCTGAACAGCTAGCGTGGTTTTGAGGAGCAGTGCCGGGCAGCAGGGATTGAAAGAAGTAGTTCCTTCTCGGCTTCAGAAGGACCGAAGGTTGCACTACGTTCAGGGATTGGTCTTCCTGTTCTTTCTCAGCCGCTAAAGGAAGAAAGATCTCTGATCCAGTGGATGCTTGAAAGTGAGGTAAGCCGATCCCATGAGAAGGGTTCGAGCCGAGCACTTTCCTTTTAGCCGTGTAACTTGGTCTATTGGTCTAGGGCTCTTCGGTTAAATTTCCTTTTTTTGTTGTCCAGTCGTTAAAGGTCGAGCGCAGAACTTTGGGTTAGAGCTCGAGGGTTATATCCAATGAATGAAGGGCACCGCCGATGCCACCAATCCCCTTTCATCTCGGGGGCGAGCCGAGCTGCTTTAGCTGGTAGAAAGCGGTTAGCGCCTGTCGTAAAGGGCTTTAGGTTCTGAAAGAAGACCTGAAGACCGGGTTGTGACAATGAACATTTTTCCTATTGATTTGAGTGCCGATATTATCGTTTTGTAAAATATTCAAGTTTGACAAGGTACGGTACGTCAGTTCCGGGACTTATCTTGAGAAGTGGAGTTTGAAGCCCGCCCCATGGAAGGTGGGATTCGAACGTCACGTCTTTCGTACTTGGGAGTTGTTGGGAAAGTAGGAAATTCTCCTTGAAGTAACTCAGCTAAGAGCACGAGGTTATGCAAGACTGTTCGGGATTTTTCTTTTTCTTAGTAGAGACGAAGTTATGACTCAACCTCGAAGATGGGGGGCGAACGAGACGTCTTTAGTTGCGCCCGGAAGCGGGTAAGGTCAAGTTGTACCCGATCTACTGATCGTAGACCAGTCTCGTAGTTGATTCTTTGGCTGTTATTGATTCTTCTTTAAAGGATGCACTACGCCTGTCCCGGGATTGAATCTTGTTCAGTGAAGCGAAGAAGGGTAATATTTTTTCTCCTTAGAAGATTGGATTCGAGTGTCACACTCTTTAGCTGCCGTTAAGCGGTTAAGTAGGAAGGATAGGTCTATTGTTGTTGTAGTAGAAGCTAAAGGTTGTCAACTGACGTTCTGTTCCAGGTTTTCCAGCTTTAAAGTGAAGACGAAGCCAGCCATCCCATGGAAGATGGGTGGTGAGTCGAAAGGCTTTTAGCGCTGTGCTGCGGCATGGGCCCTTCAGCTTCTTAGGCAAACTCTTTCATAACCTTGTCCCTTGTGTCGTTGAGAGGAGTCTAAAGCCAGATAAGACCATTCCCTAAGGGACTTTTTCTTAGAAAGTCAGGCTGGTTGTCAATCGGCCAAAATCGACGATTCTAGACTGGGTTGAGACATTCTTGTCGGTCAATGTGGATTTCTTGCCTGACAGATAGCCCTTTTTTTTCTGCCGGAGGTAGTAAGTTAGCGAGAGGGGTGAAGCAGGCTAGCGATTCTACTATTACGCTCCAGTAGTAAGCTGATAGTCGCTATCTTCTCTTAGGTAGCAGCACATGGGAGTAGCAAGAATCTTCCTCCCGAGAGGCATAAGAAGAGGCGAAGCGCTAGTTAGTGGGAATAGTCCTTTCCTGGGTATACCTCGTCAGCCAGCATCCACCTCACGAACAAGCAGTCCCACGGAGCGCTAACTATCAATTGAATAATCGAAGAGAGATCGTAAGGAGATTTTCGATTAGTGAGCACTCCCTCGATGTGACGGAATAAGAGTAAGAAAGCAGCAAATCCTTCCTCCTCTGATTCGGCTTAGTGAAAATAGAACTAGTAGCGGAGTTAAGTAGAGAAGACTTTAAGTTCTGCCTTAGCCATGTCTCCCTACCTAGCCCTAGCTACTTGAATTTGAATACCAGGTCAGACAAAAGGGTATGGGGCACGAACGGTATAACAATAGGGAGGGGGCTTGCTCTAAACTTCAAAAGAGATTCTCGCATTTCAGTGAACAAGGCAGTGATTCGACGATCATATAGTAGGTGTATCGCGGGTGGCTTCTCTCTTTTGGTTGTCATGAAGGGAGAAGGTCCAGCTTTACTTATTACACTTTCTTTAGGAATGGAAAGCCAGTTGATGCGGAAGAAACGGTCTTAGCTGCTATCTTACTTCCAGAGAGTGAATTCTCTAGGGGAGGAAAAAGAAGCTCTTCTTGCTAACCTTGAATCCGCTCTTCTTCCTATTGTCGACTCGGAACGAATGCTAGCATGGCTTAAATAATGACTCTCTTTCCTTTGCATTGAGTCAGTGTCGATGGTAGGCTTTCGGATAGATAGAATGCTTTCGGGTAGGGTGGTAGGCTTGATGATAGTCAACATGCTTAATCGGTATCGGTCTTGTTAAAATGCTTTCCCCTTAAAGGAATTGATCGACTAAAGGAAGAATTGGTGCTTGACAAAGAATTAGCCCGGACCCAGAAAGGAGAAAGATTTCCTGCTCCCATCTATTTGTTGTGGGGCATCCCATGTCTTTGCTTGGTTAAAAACAGGTCATTTTCCTACAAGTCTTCCCTCTTTTTTAGAGCAAGAAGCGGAACTACAAGAAAGCTTTCTTTATATGACAAATCTAGTTCGATGGCTGTTTTCCACTAAGTGGAGGGGTTCGATACAATACAAAACACTCATGTTATTTGCTGTCCGAATTGTCTTCCTGTGTTCCTTACTTTTCTCCCTTTTCTTGCTATGTTTGCAGTTTGGTTGGCTTCCCTATTTTTGGGAGACTCTTACGAAAGCAATAAGCGTCTTAGGGGCCAACCAAATAAGTTACCTTTTTTGTAAAGTTCTAAGTCCTGAAGTTTCCTCAAGCCTTCGATTTCTCTTACTAATTCTTTTAAATATTTTGGGAATCCAGATGACCGCGGGGGCGGGGGCTAACCCTAACCACGGTTATTTTGAAACATCATCTCCTGCAGTAGGCCGGCAGGATGATTTTGGGGGAGAGAATGAGCCCTTGCGCATGAATATGAGGGGTGAAGGGACTTCTGATCCGCGGCGTGGAGGTGATTTAACCGACGCGGTACGGCCGTTCCTTCGAGGGCAAGGCGTGCAGCCTCCTGTGGTCCCCCAACCCCCTGTTCAGCACGTCCCTCTGGACGCGCAGGAGCAGGAGGCGGCGGCCGAGGACGACGCCCGACTCTATCGGGCAGTCGAAGCTATTAATTTAGCCTGCGACCAAGAAGAGGCGCGAATTGTCCAAAAGACACGCACTCTATTGGCGCGGAAGGGGGTCGCCCTAGAGGATCCGCAAGACGTTAACCGTGCGGTTGACATTGCGATGACCGAGGAATGGAAGGTGGACATCGATTCACGTCTCTCCCATTTCCGGAACCTCCGCCGCTACTTGGGCACGAGGAACTGTCCCCTTTGGCCTTAAATCGTAAAAGAGCTAAGGGACTTGGGCAACCCCGATGTACCGGACGCGGGGGAATAAGTAGAAAGTCTTAGATTCTATTTCCTCCTTTTCTATTACTCCGTTCCGTTCTTTAATTCATTCCGTGGCGCGAAATCCATCATTGGCTAAACAATCATTTGGTTATGCCATTTTGGGCTTTGCTCTAACCGAAGCTATTGCATCGTTTGCCCCAATGATGGCCTTTTTGATCTCATCCGTATTCCAATCGTGAAGTTAAAGTTTATGGAGGCCGTGGTCGAGAAGCAAGGAGAAGGCTTTCGGCCGCGGGAGAGGGGAAAGGGAGGCGGGCCCCCTCAGAATGGCATTCAGAGAATTTTGGAACTAATTCACTCAGAAGGAAATTTTTATTAATCTATTTAAGAATATAAGAAATTTTTATTTATACTTACATACAAGAATAAACACAAATAAAACACAGGCCGAAGAGTCCTCTCAGTCCACGAGGGCGATCAGCTTAGCAAGATCCAGGAACCTACGGTCTAAACTGACAGTGGAATCGGGTCGTTCAGAACTGCCCGATATCGGTCGAAGCTTTAGATCGCAGAGGTCCTTGTGATCAATCCATTTGAATTCGATTCGTTCGCCCACTCAGAATGGTTACTGGACAAGGCAGGGCCGGCTTAGCCCCGGAGCCTTTTAGCCTTTTAGTCGTGGATTTTGCCCGCGGTATCTAATTAGCTTAAGAATTCCACCTACTTCTACTGAAGTAAACTCTCTGCCCCAAAGATTGCATGCACCTTTCGACTACTTCTCTCTCGGGGCGCGCCATCCAAACTCGATGTGATGGATGAACGCAGATAGAACAAATCTATCTCGGCGTAGTGAGTAATAATAAAAATTAGAATCCCGCCATTAAAAAAGAAGGCCAGTATACTGAAAGACAGACTGAAGTAAGGAAGGCAAGCCAGAGGGTGGAGGAAAGCTAAAAAAATAGAATGAATGCACAGATGCAATGCCATACTCCTTATTAAAGGTAGGTATAGTTGAGGGGTTGTTGCATAAAGCCTCGATTAAGTATCTTACAGAGAGTCGTCTTTTCCATACTATGTTCCGAGTTTACCCAACTATGACTACACGAGAGTGTATCCAGCCTTGTCTTCGGGTATGCTTCATCTCATATATATGCCCGCTTCGTAATTGAATGTCAGCCTTTCATTGGGTGTCCGATGAGACCAGAGTAGAACCTAACCGTTGAGCCCGAGAGGTGTGTATGTACCCCACTGGGTAGAACAAAGGGTCGTAGTTAAGCATACAAAGAAAAGGGATATAAGCCTTCGAGCAGGTAGAGGGTCAACCCGGCTAGCACGCTAACTATAACATTCAACCACCAAGGTCCAGAAAAAAAGAGAGGGTCGAAGGCTCTATCTCAGAAGGGTGGCGAAGGAAACCTATAATTATAATCTGGGTATCCAGACTCGAGAAAGCAGGAAAAGCCATTCCAGGAAGATCGATAACTGAAGACCGGATAACATGGAAGTCTGAGCGCAGGCTTTTATTTTAGACTGCCGCAAAAGCGAGCCAGCAGCTGGAGGATCAGAAGGGTAGGCCGGTCGAATGAGGGAGAGCAAAGCCAGAGGATTAATAAGAAGACTACGTCTTAAAATAAAAAGGATGGAAGGGTGGGGGATCCTGTGTGACCATTAAAATAGTTGTCATTCCCTCCGAAAGAAAATGCTAATGCCAACTATACTTTTTAGCTAATGTAGCTGAATGAGAAAGCCTCTCTGTTAGGGCTCGCCCGGGATCTAAGCAAGCGGATTGAAGTTAAGAAACGACTCCCTGCAGGCCAACGAAAGCTGTCAGTTGTGGACCTTGACTTGAAAGCTAGGGGGAACTAACTGTCTAAGATAGTGGCCGTCCAAAAACCAAAGGGAGTAAGGAAAATGAAAGGTCCGGAGATGATTTCCTATATGTACTCTCCGATTCTCATTTCCTTCATCATCTTTTTGCACTTGATTTGTGGTACCTTTTCGTTGTCCTTCATTTTGAGTCATCATTCCGCTTTTCTTTCTTATCTTATTACTTTTCTTGACTTGTCTTGGTTAATCCACCAGAACCCAATGAATAATGCGAGTCTTCGTTCAACTATTTCACCAGCCAAATAGGATTAAAAGCAGCAAGCCCATAGGAAGTTGTAGCTTAGTCTATCTTTCTGCCCAGAATGAATGCCCAACGGAACCTACTCCACTGAATCGAGGTACTTTCTCGTTTTTGGCATAAAGCCCAACAAACAATTGCTTAACGAATGTATCTAAGGCTATCAGATATACCGATTTGCTTCAGTGAAAAATTTGGCCGAAAAGTCTTCACATGCTTTCGCTTGAAGCTGAAGGAACTTCTTATTCCTATTTGATGTAGGATAGTGGACCCACCCACTGGAATAAGAAGTCGAGCAGACCCATACGAGTCCAACGATTTTCGCTGAACCGTCAAAGCCAGGCCAAAAAAAGGAGTCAAAAAGAGAATTTTAAGGAGTATTGAATTTTTAGATGT